GGTTCTAAGCCATCTCTGGCGATAAATCAACAATTCGAAGTACTTTTCTTGCGTATTCTTGATAAACCAGCGTTTAGGTCTAGATGTAGATGTAGAAGGATCTGTTTGGGGAGTAAGAAGCCCCTTTGACATCTCTTCATCTGCAAAGAATTCTCGATGTGAAAACACAGAGACAAAGGGCTGATCTTTGTCTAGGAAAAAGAGTGGATCTGCAGGGTCCCAAATGAATTGGCTTATTCGAAAAAAACCTTGTTCTTTGGAAAATCTATCTCGTGTCTGGTACTGCATGGTTCCACTCTGCAAAAACTCCGAATCATTCTCTTGAAGCCCATCCTCTTCATCATAAATGATCCGCTTGCCCCGAAATGACCTGGCCCAATAGGGAAATCCCAATGAATTGGGGCTTTCTATTTGATTGTATCCAAAGCCCCAAGGTCGCCATATTCTAGGAGCCCAAACTATGCGATTGAAAAAATTCTCCTCTATCCGTTCCGGGTCGAGGACTCCTTCTCCTTCTTCAAAGGCTTGTTCTTCTCCTTCTTCAAAGGCTTGTTCGTAGAGAAATCTCTGATCAACGATAGACCAAGATCCATTTTGCATCATATCTAAGGGATTCCTTGCTTCGGGCCGAAGAAGCAATGTCACTCGATCGTTATCAAACTGGCTGCAATCTTTTTCTGTCCATGAGGATCCCACCAGAGTGCCTTCTACTTCTAATAGGCCATGAACTAGATCAGAATCATCCTCAACGAGTCCATAAGAAGTGATCCCCCTTTTTTCATCGAGTTCGGGTAGAGACCAAAGGTCTTGAGCGACCGATCCGGCAGAACAACTCAAAAGATAAAGAAGTATCGTTAATTTCTTCATGCTCGTTCCAAGTTCGAGGTACCATTTGTACAAATAAGAATCCCATGATCTCTTCTTCATATGGATAGATATAGGATCTATGGAGCAATTACTTAGAAGTCCATTTTGTGCAACAGCCCTTCCTATCTGATAGAAAAGGGTCCCATGATCCTGAACCGATCTTACCTTGGGTCGAAAATCCCAAGTTTGTCTATGAAGAGCAGATCTAATTAGATTAGTGTCTATAATTGATTTCTTCTGTGTAATACTAATCGATAGGGCCTCGTTGGTAAGTGCTACAAGATCTGGTACATTGGAACCCATGGTTATGGCCCCGAATCCATTAGTATGGAACATTTTCTTTTCCAAATGAAATCCTCTAGTATATGAAAGAGTGAAAAAGTGCTTTCGTTGTTGTGGAATAAGAAGCTTTCGTATCTTAATGCATGTATTTAATTTATCCGGAGCTATTAGAGCGGGATCCACTTTTTGGGGAATATGAGTCGAAGCAATAACAAGAATATTTCTAGTGGAACATCTTTCACAACCTCTGGAGAGATAGTTCACTACTAGACCGAGGGATAAGTAATTCGACTCATTCACATCCAGATCATGAATGTTTGGAATCCATATTATGCAAGGAGACATTGCTTTTGCTAATTCGAATTGAAGGGTGATATAAAACCGTTCTATTTTTTTTTTCGGCATCCTACCCATATCCATAGTTAGCGCATTCCTCATAGTTAGAAGCTCCAGCTTCGTATCAAGGTCACGGTCGATATCGTCAATAACAAAGCCCTTACGCTTGTTATCCCGGAACTTGTTCTTGTTCAGAAATACTGTAATGAAAGGAACATAGGAGTTTGTCGTTAGGTATTTGACCAAATAGGATCGTCCAGTTCCTATAGAACCTATCACTAAAATACCCCTAGAGAGGGCTAGGGGTAAGCGGAGCGAAAAAGGTTTTCCATGAGATGGGAACTGAAAACTATTAGCCCCACAGGAGGTTTGTGAATAAGTGATTTTCTGATAATGAGCAAGGAATATCCGTCTTTCTGCTAAACAGGATGTATTGAACTCATAATTCATTAGATACTTTTTATGACTGTCAACTAAGTATCGTAAGTAAATTGCTCCCGGTTGTTCAATCGTTTGATAACCAGAGTCATTCTTTGATAAATGATCATTATGAGTCAGACTCAATAGAATTTGATCAATCCTTTTTTCTGTCGTTAAGGTGGAGAACTGAACCAAGAATTCTTTGTCTTTAGCATCAATCGAATCACTGTTCAAGACCCAGGATTCTATTTTATCATCAATCCAATCGCCGTTCACCTTTTTTCTTTTTCTTATCAATGAATAGGTCTCTTTACTTGTATGACTTAGATGTCTCGTATTTCTGGAAAAAGCGATTCGATTGCTATTCAAATATTTCTTCTTAGAATGGATTGATTTGACCCCATAAGTGGGACCGCCACCCCATAGCATGTTGCCCCCAGAAGCAGAACCCCGTATTTCTTCTAGAAAATCTCCTAATTGTTCCCGAGCAACTAGAAAGAGATTCTTTAACCAGAAAGAATTCAGTTCAGATGTAGGATACTCATCCAGAAGTTTTCGCAACTCAATCATGTATGATGGAATCATCAAAGATTTG